TCTTTTCTTAAGATCAAACGTGTTGATACTTTATAGAAATGATAACTCCAACAATTTATTTGTTCTAAACGCCTTATAATTTTCAGGAATTAGTCACTTCAACAGCCTTCGATGGTTATACAGGTATCCAAAATACAAACGAGATGGATGTTTGTTGTCCCGACCATTCTTGTTAGTTCCGATCCTTATCAGGATCGGGATAATTTATAACAAAGTTTTCGTGTTGTTGATTCCTAGGTGTAGTGCCTCTTCCCCTATGTGGCCTATTGGTACTGGTAGAGTAGGATTGACCTGTAAATACAGAACCTATAGGTGTAGCCTTTCGCTCAATACTAGAGTCGACAATTAAACCATAGCATCTGAGGTTCCATTAATGGAGGATACACGACAGAAGGAATTGTTCTATTTCCAAACTTTACCTTCAACAAGCGTAGATTTTTTTTTCAAAATTTTTATTTCTATCCGATCCCAAATCATGTGTCTTTCTCGTAAGATTGAGAGCAATAAAAAAAAGAATCAAATCGCACCATCTCTGTAATAGGTAAATGCCTCTTTTTCTCCTGAAGTTGTCGGAATTATTCGTAATAAAATATTGGCTATAATTGAAAAGGTCTTATCAATAAAATTTCCATTTATCCGCGATCTAGGCATAGGTAGCAATCCATTCTATAATTATTCTCATTACCTCTAGTGGTAAACCGATCCCACAAAGAAAAGAATTGTACAGTACGAAATAACATAAAAACAGATTCATTAATAAAAAAGATATGGGACCTTTATTTATATTTATTCAAATTGTTCTTTTTTGACAGGAATAAAAAAAAAACAAAGAAATAAATATTGGAGTACGCTTCGATTTCATCCTAATGTAAATGGAGTAGTATACCAACAAAATAAAGTATTCAATTTCATTTAAGTTACAGATTATAATAACGAAAAATTTTTTATTGAATTCTCATCCAATCCAAAGAAAAAAAAAAGGATCGAATAACCATTCTACGATGAAAAAACCCGCCTGTTTTATTTTGTATGCATAGGAGGTATACACTATACAATCAACTATATATATATATTAGTATATATATAGAATTTATATGAATATTTGTAATAGATCTGCAGGGTAAGGAATTTGAGAATTCTTACGATATGGAATCATAGTCTAAATAGAATCGTGATCTAAAGAGATCCATTAACCGAAGTGCAAAAATAGACCTATCAATCAGCTGATTCGTTATAATTTAGTGATTGCCTCCGGTAACGTTATAAAATAACAGAAAAAGACTGGTTTGGTTTTGCAAACATGAATAGAATCTTTCTAACAGTTTTCTTATTTTCTATTTATCCGCATAACCGCAAAAGAAAGATATTTCTTTGACTTTGATGAAAATTTATATATTTTTCTAGTTAGAATTCGAATTGATTGGTCGTTCCTATCCAATAATCTACTAGTACCGGCTCGCTATTCACTCGGTTTTTGGGTCATAATCATTATGTAGGAGAGATGGCCGAGTGGTTGAAGGCGTAGCATTGGAACTGCTATGTAGGCTTTTGTTTACCGAGGGTTCGAATCCCTCTCTTTCCGTACCTTCATCTAATTCACTGATCTTACTAACCAAAAGAGTAAAATAGCACTATATAAAATTATATTCCAAGACAACAGTTAGACCTTTCTTTGATATATATATTTTATTCCTAATTGCTGTGGCATGTAAAATACTGAAAGGAAAAGAGTAGACAAGGAATGAAAACCTACCTCTCGTTCTATGATACCTAAATGGGATAAAAATCCGGATCAAACCCTTATTTATCTTAACCTTAGGTTAATTTACTTCGACGAAAGGGATCAAAATTGTCCGAACCCTTGTGATTTTTTTTCTTTTCGTTAGGTTTAGGTCTGGCGCGAATAATATTCTACGACTAGCAATTCATTTATTTTCAAACCGACCCATTTACTATCTATTATTTGATTGACTAATCCTTTATATTGGAATGGTTGAAGAGTCAAATGTTTTGGCATTTCGTCCTGAGAGGATGAATCGAAAGAATTTTGAATCAGAGCTCTAGAGTTTTGTTCATCCCTCGCCGTAATAATATCTCGGGGTTTGCAGCGATAACTTGGTATATCTACTATACGACCATTGACTAAAATATGTCTATGGTTAACTAATTGACGGGCTCCAGGAATAGTCGGAGCCATACCCAATCGAAAAAGGATGTTATCCAAGCGCATTTCAAGTAATTGGAGTAAAACCTGACCTGTTGACCCCTTGGCTTTACCGGCGATACGAACGTATTTAAGTAATTGTCGTTCTGTAAGACCATAATGAAAACGCAACTTTTGTTTTTCTTCTAGACGAATACGATATTGAGATTTTTTACCGGAACGTGATTGGTTTCTAAGATCACTTCCGGCTCTAGGCCTTTTATTAGTTAGTCCCGGTAAAGCTCCCAGGCGGCGTATTTTTTTGAAACGAGGTCCCCGGTAACGCGACATAAAGACTCCTTATTCTTATTTATATTTCTTATTTATATTGAATTCTTATTGATGAAATTTCATTTTACAGAATAAACCTAAACTAAAACTGAACTAAATAATAAATGAAGCGAAGTTTACGAAAGTAGTGTACTTGTACTCTAAATACTCTAAAGAATAATTAGATGAATAAATATCCAGACCTTTCTATTCTATATATATTCTATATAAAGATTCTATATAGATAAAAGAGATTCTTTTCATGGCATAGTTAGAAGTTCCTATAAGATAAAAAATATATTTTTCACAATATTCTTTGATTTCGGATTTCAAAAGGGCATTCTCAATCATGTAAAAACTAGAAGAAAATAAATAGAGAAAAGCCGGCTATCGGAATCGAACCGATGACCATCGCATTACAAATGCGATGCTCTAACCTCTGAGCTAAGCAGGCTCACATAAGATAAATTCTACTGCATAGGGATTGTCATCTTAGCTATTAATTAATATACTTATTTGCATTCTTAGCGATTCCTATTAGCTAGTCATAATCATAATGAATATGACTATAGAAAAAATAAAATATAGAATTGAAAGGAAATATTCAATACTCATACTTACCATAGGCCATAGAATATAACGATAAATGAATATAACGATAAATCTATCGATATATAATTATTTTATTTATTTTTCTCACATCACAATTATATAGCACAATTCTATAGTATAGCTAGTATAGCATTTAATATTAAAAAATATTAGATTCGATCTATTTTTAGATTAAATCATTTTCGTTTTTGCTTTCAAATGCTATTTTAAAGTCTTTTTATTACACTTCTTTATTTTATTCCATACTCATACATATTTTATATTTCTATTTATTATAAATGGAATGATTTGTTCTAAATAATGAGACATTATTGCGCTTTGATTCGTAAAGATGGAAGCTCAGACGAAAAAAAGAATCGACCGTTCAAGTATTCCAAATTGCATGGGACAAACGAGCAGAAGAGAGACATATATACGTGGTATATCTCCATCTATATTGAATTGCAGATACAGAAATGATAGAATCGTTTCTGATTGGACCAAATGTGGGTGCGGGTCTCCTATAGAAGATGAAAGAAGATAGCCAAGAAAAAAAAAAGAGGATAAAAACTTTTTCGAGATAGGAATCAGTATTTAATGAATTCAACGATTCCAGTAGAAATGAAATAAAAATGAGATACTAATCTCAAAACAAAAGGGGATATGGCGAAATTGGTAGACGCTGCGGACTTAATTGGATTGAGCCTTGGTATGGAAACCTACTAAGTGAGAACTTTCAAATTCAGAGAAACCCCGGAATTAATAAAAATGGGCAATCCTGAGCCAAATCCTATTTTACAAAAACAAACAAAGGCCCAGAAGGTGAAAAAAGGATAGGTGCAGAGACTCAATGGAAGCTGTTCTAACAAATGGAATTGACTGTGTTGCATTGGTAGAGGAATCCTTCCATTGAAACTTCCGAAAAGATGAAGGATATACGTATATACATACGTATACGTACTGAAATACTCTATCAAATTATTAATGACGACCTGAATCTGTATTTTTATATGAATTTATATGAAAAAGGGAAAAATTGTTGTGAATCGATTCCATATTGAAGAAAGAATCGAATATTCATTGATCAAAGCATTCACCACACAGTCTGATAGTTCTTTTGCAGAACTAATTAATCGGACGAGAATAAAGATAGAGTCCCATTCTACATGTCAATACCGGCAACAATGAAATTTATAGTAAGAGGAAAATCCGTTGACTTTAAAAATCGTGAGGGTTCAAGTCCCTCTATCCCCAAAAAGCCCATTCAACTCCTTAACTATTTATCTTATCCTTTTTTTCGTTAGTAGTTCAAAATTCGTTATCTTTCTTATTCACCCTACTCTTTTACAAACGGATACGAGAGAAAAATTTGTCTCTTATGACAAGTCTTGTGATATATGATACATGTACAAATGACCGTCTTTGACCAAAGACTCCCCATTTGAACGAGTCATGGTCGATAGCATTATTCATACTGAAACTGACAAAGTCTTCCTTTTTTGAAGATCCAAGAAATTATAGCACCTGGATAATACCCTTTGAATTGACATAGACCTAAGTTATCTAGTAAAATGAGGATGCGGTATCGGGAATGGGAATGGTCGGGATAGCTCAGCTGGTAGAGCAGAGGACTGAAAATCCTCGTGTCACCAGTTCAAATCTGGTTCCTGGCACATGATTAATTTTTATGAGTCTCTTTTCCACAAATTACTTAATACTTAATATAAATAGACATATATATTCATTAATAGTTTAGATCATATTACATACGTTTATCCGCCTCGGTCTTTAGAGAAATACCCCATCTATAAAATAGATGGGTAAAGTGTTTTTTATACAAAGTATGTAACAAAAATAATTATATTTTAGATTCTTTTTTTCTCTCTCGTTCAAAAACAAAGTGAATACCTAATACCTCATACGCATATACATATTC